TTCCAGCTTTTCTATGGCCCCTTCGCGCAGCTCTTCTGAATTTCGAATAGTACTCAAAATTCTCTGTTTTCGATTATCTAATAAATCACTTAATGAAAGTAGATTATCTTCTCATTCATTTCCAAAATTCCATGATCTCTTCCCGAACCAAACATGAATCTTTCAATTCATTTGGCTCTCACGCTCACTTACTTGCGGGGCCTTCCCATATCTCTTTTTTATTTATGGAATGAGCATATCCTCTCTTCTCTGTTCGGATTCCCAAATATGGAAAGGGATCGTTGATCCAAGACCAGAATATTCGGAGGACTCTTCCGACCAGACAAAAAATCTGTAATTATCGGCAAAGTTGTTTCTTTTTCTTCAAATCCAAAAATTCCGCTTACTTTATACATAGGTCGTCAATTCCGCATTGGATAAAAAGGGATGGGATTCCCATTTTTCCAGTTCCAGTAAAGGGTTCAAATCATTTTATCCATATGAGTGTTCTATATCGGATAAAATGCAACTATTCATTTTGAAACCATCTCCATACTAACATAGCGGTAGAAAGAGCACCCATGTTGCGCCCAGACTTCAAACAATTTAGCTTTAACCATGTTTAGGTTCCCCTATTATTGGTTAATAGAGAATCAAAGTTTATTTACCAATGAATCACGAAAGGCTATGGTTCGTACATATGATTTCTTAATCTATTCAGAAGTAATTCGCGAGATCGTGCACCCTTCTTTCCTAGTGATTAAAGAATAAAGTGCAGCTGGTTAGATCCAGCTTATTCTTGAAATAAACAACTCGCACACACTCCCTTTCCAAAAAAAATCAATACACCCAGGACTACACTTAGATTTATTGGATTTGTTGCTAAAATATCGGTATTAAACCCGAAACTCCCGGCGGATGGCCAGTGACCCAAGGAAACGAAAGAATCGGTTACATTTTTCATAGGATCTCCTCTTATAAATAGGACTCAATTGAACAGAGTTCTTTTTTTATTACTTCGCCCCTTTTGCTTTACTTTTTTTATTCTATTCATTTTTTTTTTTTTTTTTATGATTCTTTCGATTTTCTTATTTGTCCCCCCCCCCCAAAAAAAAAAAGAAAATACTTATTTAGAATTAGGTCCCAGGTCTCATATCCATTGTGAAATACCTCGTTCGTTGGTTGAAACGCTTAGCTTACTAAAAAGGGAGGGGTTTACATTGGATTGTACCGAGAACGGGAAGGAAGAAAGCGAGTGGATCCGTGAATTCCTGATTCTCAAATGAGTCCTTCCCACGGGGTATTATCTCAACGAATAAGTTAAAGTTATTGTAGGAGTGAAATCTTGAAATAATTCGAAAAATAAAGCAACAAATCCAAGGTAATAAAATAAGAAAGACAAAATAAAGACTTTCACATTTCTAGGATTAAACAAAGGGATTTGCAAATAAAAGGGCTAATGCCACGACCAGTCCATAAATTGTTAAAGCTTCCATAAAAGCCAGACTAAGCAATAAAGTACCTCGTATTTTACCCTCTGCTTCTGGCTGTCTCGCGATACCTTCTACGGCTTGGCCCGCAGCAGTGCCTTGACCAACTCCAGGTCCAATAGAAGCCAGCCCTACAGCCAATCCAGCAGCAATAACGGAAGCGGCAGAAATCAGTGGATTCATGGTAAGCTCCTCGTATAAAAATAAAGAAATGGTTAATGATACAAGCAATCAAGGAATGATGACTTATTATTCCGAAGATCCATCCAGCCGAACGAACTAGGAACTCTAAATTAAAGTAATGAGATTATTGAATGAGCAGAACTGCTTAGATCTCGCGTTTTCGTTCCTGTCCATGGAGTCTTTATCAATCCATAAGGACCTAGTTCTTCCATTTCATTTATTTGTTCCGAACCATTCTTTCAATTCTGCACTCTTTATCTTCTATATGCTTATGCTTGATTTCATCTGTTTATTCATTCGGCCCCGACGAAACAGAAGGACTTCTATTGTTATTGTAATTCCTATCTAAACTCACGGTGGGTTAGGAAAGGAAAGTCAATAAGATATATGAATAGTATAGTTCATATATAACTAGTAAATATCACATATACATGGCTTTCTTCCATAACGTAAACAAAAAATGCACATCTTATATTATATTCAAACCCGATTCTAGAAGAATTCTTTGAAAATACAGACAGAAGAATGGGCTTCTAGGCATTAAATTCCATATACCCTGTTCGGTCCCACCCCTAACCCCCCCTTTTTATGAGTCTAGTTTGTAAATTATTTATTGGTTTCCTTTTATTATTATACCGCATTAATACAAGCATGAATACAAACGGACGAATTCGTTAGTCTGGGTCCTTACATATCAATACAATATTTGAGATCCAATTGCATGCAATTCATTCGAATTTTGATCAATCCTTGAGTTGAATGAAATCAAATATTTGAGGTATGACACGGATGAGTCAAACATAAATATTAAATATTAGGAAAACTCTTTTTTCGATCTTGTTCCTTTTTGACAATCGAATTCCATAATAGAATATCGTAATCTTTTTGACTACTACTCTTCTATACCCTATAGTTATTGTATCTATCTATATCGGTTACAAAATAGCTTATCTTAACCGCCCATTTTTGAAAGATCGTCAATGATGACCCTCCATGGATTCCCCTATATAAGCCGCAGCTAAAGTTGCGAAAATTAGAGCTTGAATACCACTTGTAAATAATCCAAGGAACATGACAGGTATAGGAACTACTGAAGGTACTAAAGAAACAAGAACAACAACGACTAATTCATCCGCCAATATATTACCAAAAAGTCGAAAACTAAGTGATAAGGGTTTTGTGAAATCTTCTAGGATGTTAATTGGTAAAAGGATTGGAGTTGGTTGAATATATTTACCGAAATAACCCAATCCTTTTTTTGTAAGACCTGCATAGAAATATGCTACGGACGTGGGTAAAGCTAAAGCAACAGTAGTATTTATATCATTCGTGGGTGCGGCTAACTCCCCATGAGGTAACTGTATGATTTTCCAAGGTAAAAGAGCCCCGGACCAGTTGGAAACAAAAATAAATAAGAACATAGTTCCAATAAAAGGAACCCAAGGACCATACCCTTCTCCAATTTGGGTTTTGCTCAAGTCTCGAATGAATTCAAGGACATATTCGAAAAAATTCTGACCGTCGGTCGGAATGGTTTGTGGATTCCGAACAGCGATAGTCGCGGAACCTAATAAGATAGCAATTACGAACCAAGAAGTAATAAGTACTTGGGCATGTACTTGGAAACCTCCTATTTGCCAATAGAAATGTTGGCCTACTTCTACACCGGATATATCGTATAACCCTTTTAGTGTGTTGATGGAACATGGTAGAACATTCATATTGCCCTCTGACAGAAAAAGAACTTAAAAAGGAATTATTTTGATTCAACCATCTCTTTATCGATTCGCCTACCTTAAATTCATTGAATTGTTCGGATACCCAGTCATTTTTATCTCTTTTTTGATATTCAGGATATCGTAACCGATTCCATAAATCTATGGAATTCGCGAAGTAATTGACTTATCGTATTATTGCTCAACGATTTCTTATATAGCTAGAACGACCTTCACAAATTGCGGATACTAATTTGTTAAGAATTAATCGAATTGAAGCTCTAGCGTCATCATTGGCTGGAATCGAAATATCTGCAAGATCTGGGTCACAATTTGTATCGATTAAACAAATTGTTGGAATTCCCAAAGTGACACATTCTCGAAGAGCCGTATATTCTTCTTGCTGATCAACGACGATTACAATATCAGGCAACCCCTCCATATATTTGATGCCGCCCAGGTATGTTTGCAAATGAGATAATTGTCTTTTCAACATTGCTGCCTCTCTTTTCGGAAGACGTTTGAGTCTTCCCGCCTTTTGTTCCGCTCTCAAGTCATTAAACTTACGAAGTCTTGTTTCCGTAGTGGACCAATTCGTTGACATACCACCAAGCCATTTTTTATTAACATAATGACATCGAGCCCTTATTGCGGCCGATGCTACTAAATCGGCCGCTTTCTTTTTTGTACCAACGATTAAGAATTGTTTTTTCCGCCTTGCTGCCTCAAAAACTAAATCACAAGCTTCTGATAAAAAACGAGCAGTTCTAGTAAGGTTTGTAATATGAATACCTTTACGCTTTGCAGAGATGTAAGGTGCCATTCTAGGATTCCACTTCTTAGTACCATGACCAAAATGAACTCCTGCTTCCATCATCTCTTCCAAATGGATGTTCCAATACCTTCTTGTCATTTCTCCCCCCACTTCCTCTTTTTTTAAGACGAGGTACCCTGAAATAAAAAATTGTTCCGATGGAACCTTTCTACCGGAGATTGAATGATGATACACGGTCCAAGCCATTAATTCCTTTCTATTCATTATTTTTTTTTTTTTTACAAAAGAACGGACCCGCTAGTTAAAATGAAATTATAAAGAAAGAATGAATCTGCTCTTAGGAATCCGTAAATCCTGTAAATTATTGTTTTGTAAATGATTGTTCTGATGTATCGTGAAATTTTGGGGGGGTGCAAGAATCAAATAATTCTTTGTGGTGGAACAAAATATCTCCCATGTCCCCCTCGAATAGATTCTTCTTTTCGATCTCCAAAGAAATGTTGTTGTGTTGACTTAAACGGTGCACTAATCCTTTGAATCCGGTACCAACGGGTACCATACCCCCCAGAACAACATTCTCTTTCAGGCCTTTCAACCAATCGATACGACCTCGTAGAGCGGCTTTTGCTAAAACCCGAGCCGTTTCTTGAAAACTCGCTTCAGATATGAAACTTTGAGTATTCAGCGACGCCCTCGTTATTCCCAATAAGGCGGCTCGGTAACAGATCGCTTCTTCCAAAGCGCGCCCCGTTCGTTCCGCGCGCAACAATCCAATTAATTCGCCAGGTGAAAAAACATTCGACATTCCATCTTCTGAAACCAACACTTTTGATGTTATTTGACGTACAATAATTTCTATATGCCTATTATGTATCTGCACTCCCTGGGATCGATAAACCTTTTGAATCTTATTAACCAAAGATATACGACTTTGCGCTATGGTTAGCTCAGCGCCAATCAGGAATCCCCAAGGAATCCCAAGAATTCTTGTTATACGTTCCCTCCAACCTTCAACCCGTTTTTCTAAGTTCATTGATATTGAATCAATCGAACGAACCTCTAACACCTGTTCTACTTTTGGAAGACCTTGCGTTATATCACTAGATCTCGATTTTTCATATAGAAATGTAACTAATGTATTTCCTTCGTAAAGGATTTCCCCATAATGGCCATGCACGGTTGCTCCTGGAGTAGCCAAATAGGGCTTTGCGGATCTTATTACTAAAGAGTCAACATGAACAATTAAAACCTGCCCCGACTTTAGATAGGGCCCATATTTAGACATACATACATTTTCACAAAAAAACTGTCCAAGGCTTATTATTGTCGATGTTTCTTCACAATAATCGTGATGGAGAAAAGACCAATTCCAATTGAATGGATTCAAAATCATGTTACTGCATGGATCGGGATTATAAATCCGCCCCCTTTCATCCATTAAATAATATTTAAGTATTTGGAAAGTCTGTTTTAAATTGTCAAGCAGCAAATGTTTATTTATCAAGATCTGATTATGAGTTATTAAATAGGAAAATGAAAAAAAATTCCTAATTTTAGGGACAATTCCTAAGGGACCCAACGAATTCCTAATTGTTGTAAGTCGCGTATCGCTTTTATTTGATTTTTTTCTCACACTGTTGTTATATTTCAAAGCGTTGAATGGACCGATTCGGGAACAATTAGATGATGACAAAGTTATCAAAGATTGGCATTCCTTATTTCTATTCAACAACGTACGAATAGTTCCTTGATGACGGGTAAATGATTGTTTAATCCTTGCCTTGGAATAAAAAGGATGGAGATGGGTGCGATCTGATCCATTAGTGGGGATCCATCCCGAACCTGCCGGATCATTCCTTTTTCTGGTATACGAAATAGAGGACTTGACTAAGTCCATTCTTATGAAATCTCGAATCAGATCATTTACCCTTACCTCAACAAAGGACGCATGAACCTCCTCTATAGAAGAATCTTTTTTGTCTTGGTCCCAATTCAATACTAAACAAGTTCGAACTAATTGAATATTTGTGTGAGAAATTCCGCGAATGGGTTTGCCATTTCCATAAAGGATATAATTGACAACTCGAAGTTGCACATTATCCCTTTCCTGCAAGGGATCGCGGGGAAAAAGCGTTGCTAAATTTATCCCGCCCGCTGTTTCATATGTGACTACGGGTCGAACTAAAACAAAATACTTTTTTTTTGTAGGTGTGATCCGTTGGGCATAGATCCAATTTTTCAAATTTTTAGATTTAGATTCCTTAGAATTTTTTTTTCTCGTTCCCGGTGGTATTAAGATGCCGCTGTGCCAGGATATCGTATCTGTCTCTGCAGGAAAATGGATATCCCCAGAAAATATTTTTAGTTCAATCTTTTTTTTTTTTTTCTCCACTCGGACCAATCCACCTACCCGGCTTCTTATATTGAAAGTAATTCGTGTATCTACTCCAATGATACTATTGTTCCGTACCATTATGGAAGAGGATCCGGGTAATATATGCACTTCCTCGGGAATGAAAAAAAATCGATCCATTTTCATTTGGCATTTTGGCCACAATTCTTTTGTTCTTCGATACTCAATCAAATCCTCGTTTTTGACGATTGAATCCACCTCTAGAGTCCCGTATTTAGTAATTCCGGAACTCTTTCTTCTGTATCGGGGATCGTCGAAATAAGCAAGAATACTATTTCTACGGAAAATGCCGTTTATGGGTATTTCAATCGAGATACCCGAGCGGGATATTTGTTCTTTTTTTTCTTGATTCGATTGTAATGGAATGATTAATCTATTTCTTCGCCTCTTTGCCAATAAATCGGAATTATCGTCGAGAATGGCAGGATATATGAAATTATACTGGCCGTTACATAGGATTCGATCAGGTCCGGAATAATCAAGAGACCCCTCCCCCTTTTTACCATAAGGATCCAACCTAAACAATTTGTGTATCACTTGATCCTTCGTCACTGAAAGATTAGAAATAGATTTTCGTTCGGCAGAAAGAGAATGAATATTTATTTGATCTTGATCCTTGTAGAGCGAAAGGGGCGCTATACTGGATCTGTATGGAACTCCTGCTAATATCCACAAATGCCCTGTTTTTGGTAAGAGATGAACATTACCATATGTATATTCGGGTGCATGGTATACAGCGGTACTCCAGTGCATTTCTCCCTCTGAGTCAGAATAAATATGTTTTCGAACCCTCTCTTTAAAATTTAAGGTAGATGCTTCCGCGCGAATCTCAGCAATCACTTGTTCTGATTCTACATATTGATCATTTTTAACTAAAATAAAACTTTGGGGTGGAATATTTACATGATGTAGAATATCTTGACCCTCAATAGTTACATATAGATC